ACGAAAGGGCACCCTTTTTATTATTATTTGTTCTTTGATAAAGAAAAAAAAAATAATAAAAAGCCGGCTATCGGAATCGAACCGATGACCATCGCATTACAAATGCGATGCTCTAACCTCTGAGCTAAGCGGGCTCATAGAAATTCTACATACATAAAAACTATATCTTAGTTTAAGCTTATTCATTTTTATTCTTTTATGATATAAATTATCTAAATATAAAAAATTTTTTAAAGAAAAAAAGGAAATATAAAATTTAGTTTATTTCTATAGATTTATTATTTTTCATCTAGAACAATTTTATTCTATTATATAATTCTATTGAAATTGAAATTGAAATCATTATTATATCTACTAATCTACTAAACTAATATATAAATTAGATTATAATGAGAAATGAGGGCTAGTAATTGAAAAAAAAAATGCATTATGAAAATTTTCATTATAGCTATAATGAATAGATATTTTTTGAGTTATGTTATTTTAGGGGTCTGCCCCAAGAAAACCTAAAAAAAATAGAAATAAATCAAGAAAAATGAAATCCAGATTATAGATTATAATAATATAAAAAATAATATTCTATTTTCATTCAGAGACGAAGACGAAAAACAAAGAATCGATCCTTTGAGTATTACAAACTGCATAAAGGAAAGAAGCGTATATATGCTCTCTATTCATCTATATTGAATTGTACCTACAGAAATGATAGAATCATTTCGGATTAGACCAAAGCAAGTTTCAAATTTATAGTCTTTCCAATAGGAATTCACTAGAAAAAAAAAAGAAGAAAAAACTTTTCGGTATATTAATCTGTAAAAAATCTAAAAAATGCGAGAGATACGGAAGGGGGGGACATCCCATTGGGGTCCTAATTTTATAAAATATAACGGGGATATGGCGAAATCGGTAGACGCTACGGACTTAATTGGCTTGAGCCTTAGTATGGAAACCTACTAAGTGAAAACTTTCAAATTCAGAGAAACCCTGGAATTAAAAAAAGGGCAATCCTGAGCCAACTCCTTTTTTCAAAAGCAAAAAAAAGTATTAAGAAAGAAAAAAAGGATAGGTGCAGAGACTCAAAGGGAGCTGTTCTAACAAATGGGGTTGACTGTGTTGTTATAAGTATAAGACTTCTTCCCCCTAAATTCCAAACCAAGAAAAAGGGTGAAGAATATACGTACTGAAATGATTAATGACAACCCAAATCTGTTCTGTATTTTTTTTCTAATTTTGAGATATATAAAATAATATAGTATTTTATATATTTTCCATATTTATAGTAGAGATTTATAATAGGAAATTAAAAATGCAAGAATTGTTGTGAATCGATTCCAAGTTAAAAGTGGAATCCATATTTATTCATCAAAACATTCACACTCACTCCATAGTCTGATAGATCTTGTGAAGAACTTATTAATCGGATGAGAATAAAGATAGAGTCCCATTCTACATGTCAATACTGACAACAATGAAATTTATAGTAAGAGGAAAATCCGTCGACTTTTAAAATCGTGAGGGTTCAAGTCCCTCTATCCCCAAAAACTTTTTTCACTCCTTAACAAATTATCTTTTTTTGCATTACCGTTTTAAAGTTAAAGATGGTTATGTTCCGATATATATATTTTTTGTGATCTTATCACAAGTCTTATAATATATATGATAGGAGGACAAAAAAATATCTTTTATTTGAACAGGCAGTACTCCGTTGAGTAATTCATAATCCATATTTTTACAGTTTTATATATTATTATTAATATAAAACTTATGTAAAATTATATACAGAGTTCCCCTTTTTGAAGACCCCAAAAATTCCGGTACCTATATAATTGTAATACTTTTCATCCTTTTAATTGATTGACTAATTGACACAAACCCAAGTTATCTCGTAAAATAAAATGGGGAGATGATGCACCAGAAAAAGGAATGGTCGGGATAGCTCAGCTGGTAGAGCAGAGGACTGAAAATCCTCGTGTCACCAGTTCAAATCTGGTTCCTGGCACATTTGTGTTTTTTTTTTATTCTATACCTAGAAATTGACGACTATGAGTCGATATACAAGTCGAGATCATGACACATAAGTAAGTTATTTAGCTAGTTATCGTGCGAAATACCCCATCTATCTAAAAACTGGATGGGTAGATAGTTTAAAAAAGAAACCCTTTTTTAGGGTTTTAAATTTTTTGCTGCTATTGGGTTTCCTCTTATGTACAATACATTTTAATATAATACTTCATATATATTCGAATCGGATTACCTTTCATTTTAATATAGATTTATGTATGGATTTATATTTTTTCCTTTCCTCATACATCCTATGACTTTACGTAACCCGTCTTAAGTAAGTGTAAGTTATTAATGTATGCGCGGTACAAAGTTCAGGATACAGAACTTTTTAGTTCATTCTATTGGCTCTTAGCTTATTCAAAATAAAATTTTTGAGATTCTCAAAAAATTTTTAATTTGTCTTTTCTTTTTTCTCCATCCATAATACCAGTGGGAA